GAGCTTTTCCAAACATTTGTAATTCGTGGACTAATTAGAGAACATCTTGCTTCGAACATCGGCGTTGCTAAGAGTAAAATTCGGGAAAAAGAACCGATTGTATGGGAAATACTTCGGGAAGTTATGCAGGGGCATCCTGTATTGCTGAATAGAGCACCTACTCTGCATCGATTAGGCATACAGGCATTCCAGCCTATTTTAGTGGAAGGGCGTGCTATTTGTTTACATCCATTAGTTCGTAAGGGATTCAATGCAGACTTTGACGGGGATCAAATGGCGGTTCATGTGCCTTTATCTTTGGAGGCTCAAGCGGAGGCGCGTTTACTTATGTTTTCTCATATGAATCTTTTGTCTCCAGCTATTGGGGATCCCATTTCTGTACCCACTCAAGATATGCTTATTGGACTCTATGTATTAACGAGCGGGAATCGGCGAGGTATTTGTGTAAATCGGTATAATCCTTGGAATCGCAGAAACTATCCAAATGAAAGAATTGCCAAGACTAACTCCAAGTATACGAAAAAAAAAGAACCCTTTTTTTCGAATTCCTATGAGGCAATTGGAGCTTGTCGGCAAAAACGAATCGATTTAGATAGTCCTTTGTGGCTCCGGTGGCGACTAGATCAACGCCTTATTTCTGCAAAAGAAGCGCCTATCGAAATTCAATATGAATCTTTGGGTACCTATTATGAGATTTATGGACACTATCTAATAGTAAGAAGTATAAAAAAAGAGATTCTTTATATATATATTCGAACCACTGTTGGTCATATTTCTCTTTATCGCGAAATCGAAGAGGCCATACAGGGGTTTTCCCAGGCCTGTTCCTATGATTCCTAAGCTAAGTAATTCTATAAGACCCATCGAAATTCGGGTCTCCCTGGTTTAACTAGGACCCTACTTAATTGAAGAATTTCGCCGCGAATCAAGATCGAGAAAAGGAAGTTTTCCAATCACTGACTCAAATCCATTGTCAAATCCTACTCAACAGAATATGGAGGTACTTATGGCAGAACGGGCCAATCTGGTCTTTCACAATAAAGTGATAAACAGAACTGTTATGAAACGACTTATTAGTAGATTAATAGATCACTTCGGAATGGCATATACATCACATATCCTGGATCAAATAAAAACTCTGGGTTTCCAACAAGCTACTGCTACATCCATTTCATTAGGAATTGATGATCTTTTAACAATACCCTCGAAGAGATGGCTAGTTCAAGATGCTGAACAAGAAAGTTTCATTTTGGGAAAACATCATCAGTATGGGAATGTACATGCGGTAGAAAAATTACGCCAATCCATTGAGATATGGTATGCTACAAGTGAATATTTGCGCCAAGAAATGAATCCTAATTTTAGGATGACCGACCCACTGAATCCAGTCCATATAATGTCTTTTTCGGGAGCTCGGGGAAATGCATCTCAGGTACATCAATTAGTAGGTATGAGGGGATTAATGTCGGATCCCCAAGGACAAATGATTGATTTACCTATTCAAAGCAATTTACGCGAAGGACTCTCTTTAACAGAATATATTATTTCTTGCTACGGAGCCCGTAAAGGAGTTGTGGATACTGCGGTACGAACATCGGATGCTGGATATCTCACTCGCCGACTTGTGGAAGTAGTTCAACACATTGTTGTACGTCGAACAGATTGTGGCACCGTCCGGGGTATTTCTGTGAGTCCTCGAACGCGGAATGCGATAATGCAGGAAAGGATGTTTATCCAAACATTAATGGGTCGTGTATTAGCAGATGATATATATATAGGTTCGCGATGCATTGCCACTCGAAATCAAGATATTGGCCTTGGACTTGTCAATCGAGTCATAACCTTTCGAGCACAATCAATATCTATTCGAACTCCCTTTACTTGTAGAAGTACATCTTGGATCTGTCGATTATGTTATGGCCGGAGTCCGACTCATGGCGACCTGGTCGAATTGGGAGAAGCTGTAGGGATTATTGCGGGTCAATCTATTGGAGAACCGGGCACTCAATTAACATTAAGAACTTTTCATACCGGCGGAGTATTCACTGGAGGTACTGCAGAACATGTGCGAGCTCCTTCGAATGGAAAAATCAAATTCAATGAGGATTTGGTTCATCCGACACGTACACGTCATGGACATCCTGCCTTTCTATGTTCAATAGACGTGTATGTAACTATTGAGAGTGAAGATATTATGCACAATGTGCGTATTCCGTCCAAAAGTTTTCTTTTAGTTCAAAATGATCAATATGTAGAATCAGAGCAAGTAATTGCTGAGATGCGCGCAGGAACAGCCACTTTGAGTGTTAAAGAGAAGGTTCGAAAACATATTTATTCTGATTCAGAGGGCGAAATGCATTGGAATACCGATGTATATCATGCATCGGAATTTACATATGGGAATGTTCATCTCTTACCAAAAACAAGTCATTTATGGATCTTATTAGGAGAGCCATGGAGATCCAGTCTCGTCTCCCTTTCGATTCACAAGGATCAAGATCAAATGAACGCTCATTCTCTTTCTAGCAAACGAAGATCTATTTCTAACCCCTCAGGAACTACTAATCAAGCGAGACCCAAATTCTTTAGGTTGGAGTGTTCTGGGAAAAGGGGGGGTGGGATTCCTAATTCTTCAGAACGTAATCGAATCATAACGGGTCTTTGTAATCTCAGATATACGGCCATTCTCGACGAGAATTCTGATTTATTGGCAAAGCGTCGAAGAAATAGATTCATCATCCCACTCCAAACGATTCAAGAACGCGAGAACGAACTAACACCCTCTTTGGGGATCTCAATTGAAATACCGATCAATGGGATTTTCCGTAAAAACAGTATTCTTGCATATTTCGATGATCCGCAATATAGAAGAAAGCACTCGGGAATTACTAAATATGAAACAGTCGAAATGCAGTCAATCGTCAAAAAAGAGGATTTCATTGAGTATGGGGGAGTCACGGAATTAAAGCCAAAAGACCCAATAAAAGTCGATCGATTTTTTTTTATTCCCGAGGAAGTGCATCTCTTACCCGAATCTTCTTCGATACTGGTACGAAACAATAGTATTATTGGAGGAGATACACCAATCACTTTAAAGACAAGAAGCCGAGTGGGCGGGTTAGTCCGAGTGGAGAGAAAAAAAAAAAGAATTGAACTTAGAATCTTTCCTGGAGATATCTATTTTCCTGGAAATACAGCAAAGATCTCCCAACATAGTGGCGTTTTGATACCACCAAGAACAGGAAAGAGAAATTCCAAGGAAGACAAAAAATGGCTCTATATCCAACGGCTCACACTTACCAAGAGAAACTATTTTGTTTTAGTTCGACCTGTAATCACATACGAAATAACGGATGGGATAAATTTAGTAAGACTTTTACCCCCGGATATACTGCAAGAAAGGGATAATGTACAACTTCAAATTGTCAATTATATCTTTTATGGAAACGGCACGCTAATTCGGGCAAGTTCGGAGACAGGTATTCAATTAGTTCGGACTTGTTTAGTATTGAATTGGGACCAAGACAAAAAAAGTTCTTCTAGCGACGAGGCCCGTGCTTCCTTTGTTGAAATAAGGACAAATGGTTTGATTCAAGATTTTCTAAGAATCGACTTAGCAAAATCGCCTATTTCGTATACTATCAAAAGGAATGATCTATCGGGTTCAGGGTTGATCTCCGAGAGTGAATCAGATCGCACCAGGATCAACCCCTTTTCTTCCATTTATTCCTATTCCAGAGCAAGGATTCTCGAATCCCTTCCCCAACATCAAGGAACTATCCATACGTTGTTGAATCAAAATAACGAATGCCAATCTTTGATAATTTTGTCAGCATCCAATTGTTCTTGTTCGCGACTAGGTCCATTCAACGCTGTAAAGTCTCCCGATGTGATAAAAGAATTCAGTCACAAGGACCCCCTAATTTCAACTAGGAAATTGTTGGGTCCTTTAGGAACAGATCTTCAAATTGCGAATTTTTATTCATTTTCACATTTAATAACTTCTAATCAGATCTTGGTAACTAACTATTTCCAACTTGACAATTTGAAACCGACTTTTCAAGTACTTCAATATTTTTTAATGGATGAAAATGGGAAAATTGTGAAGCCCGATCCGTGCAAGACCATCATTTTGAATCCATTTGAGTTAAATTGGGATTTTTTGCATTACACTTGTTGTGAAAAGTCATCTACAATCATTAGTCTTGGGCAGTTTATTTGTGAAAATGTACGGATAGCCAAAAAAGGACTGCATCTAAAATCGGGTCAAGTTCTAATTGTTCAAGTTGACTCTGTAATAATACGATCGGCTAAGCCCTTTTTGGCTACCCCAGGGGCAACTGTGCATGGTCATTATGGGAAAATGCTTTCTAAAGGAGATACATTAGTTACATTTATCTATGAAAAATCAAGATCTGGTGATATAACGCAAGGTCTTCCAAAAGTGGAACAGGTGTTAGAAGTGCGTTCAATTGCTTCAATATCAAGGAATCTCAAAACGAGGGTGGAGGGTTGGAACAAATGTATAATAAGAATTCTTGGAATTCCTTGGGGATTCTTGATTAGTGCTGAGCTAACTATAGTGCAAAGTCGTATCTCTTTAGTTAATAAGATCCAAAAGGTTTATCGATCCCAGGGCGTGCAGATACATAATAGGCATATCGAAATTATTGTCCGTCAAATAACCTCCAAAGTGTTGGTTTCAGAAGACGGACTGTCTAATGTTTTTTTACCCGGAGAACTTGTTGGATTGTTGCGAGCGGAACGAATGGGACGCGCTTTGGAAGAAGCGATCTGTTACCGAGCTGTCTTATTGGGAATAACCAGAGCGTCTCTGAATACTCAAAGTTTCATATCTGAAGCGAGTTTTCAGGAAACTGCTCGAGTTTTAGCAAAAGCGGCTCTCCGGGGTCGTATCGATTGGTTGAAAGGACTGAAAGAGAACGTTGTTCTGGGGGGAATGATACCGGTTGGTACTGGATTCAAAGGTAAAGGATTAGTGCACCCTCCAAGGCAACATAAGCATCTTCCCTTGGAAATAAAAGAGAAGAATCTATTCGAGGGGGAAATGAGAGATATTTTATTTCACCACAAAACCTTATTTGATTCTTTCCTTTCAAAGAATTTCCACGATACATCAGAACAATCATTTCTAGTATTTAATAATTCCTAAGAGCAGATTTACCCTTTTGATTTTAAAAGGATCTATATTTGAATTTGATCCAGTCATTTTATTTGGTACGAGTAATCAAAATAATAATGAATAGAAAAGAAGAATGGCTTGGCCCTGTCTTTCGGGCCAATCTCTGGTAGAAGGGAAGGTTCCATCGGAACAATTTTTTTTTTTTCAGGGTACCTCGTCTCTTTTTGTTTTTTTTTTCAAAAAACAAAAAGAGGGAGGAGTGTGGGGAGAAATGACAAGAAGATATTGGAACATAAATTTGGAAGAGATGATGGAAGCGGGAGTTCATTTTGGCCATGATATTCGAAAATGGAATCCTAAAATGGCACCTTATATCTCTGCAAAGCGTAAAGGTAGGCATATTACAAATCTTATTAAAACTGCTCGTTTTTTATCAGAAACTTGTGATTTGGTTTTTGATGCAGCCAGGATGAAAAAACAATTCTTAATTGTTGGCACTAAAAAAAAAGCAGCTGATTCAGTATTACGGGCTGCAATAAGGGCTCGGTGTCATTATGTTAATAAAAAATGGCTCAGCGGGATGTTAACGAATTGGTCGACTACAGAAACGAGACTTCAGAAGTTTAGAGATTTGAGAACCAAACAAAAAACAGGAAAATTGGATCGTCTTCCGAAACGAGATGCGGCCATCTTGAAAAGACAATTATCTCACTTGCAAAGATCTCTTGGCGGGATTAAATATATGACAGACTTACCCGATATTGTAATCGTTGTTGATCAGCACGAAGAATATACGGCCCTTCGGGAATGTATCACTTTAGGAATTCCAACAATTTGTTTAATCGATACAAATTGTGACCCCAATCTCGCAGATATTTCGATTCCAGCGAATGATGATTCTATCTCTTCCCTCCGATTTATTCTTAAGAAATTAGTATTCGCAATTCGTGAGGGCCGTTCTGAGTCTCTAAGAAATCCGTAATTAATAAGAATAAAAAGAACTTATGTCGTTTCGCAACCCTCATAGATTTATCGAATCGCTTACTATTTCTGAATCTCAAAAACGAGATAAAAAGAACTGGGCTATAGAGTGTGATTAGTTGGTATTCCAAATATACGATTCAAGTAGTTAAGTCAAGCAAAAGATGGTTGAATCCAAATAATTTCGTTTAAAGTTTTCTTTTTGTCAGAGAGCAATATGAATCTTTTATCAGGTTCCACCAACATACTAAAAGGGTTATACGAGCTATCCGGTGTGGAAGTAGGCCAACATTTCTATTGGAAAATCGGGGGTTTCCAAGTTCACGGCCAAGTACTGATTACTTCGTGGGTTGTAATTGCTATCTTATTAGGTTCCGCTGCGCTAGCTGTTCGGAAACCACAAACCATTCCGACCGGCGTTCAGAATTTCTTCGAATATGTCCTTGAATTCATTCGAGATGTGAGTCAAACTCAAATTGGAGAAGAATACGGCCCTTGGGTTCCTTTTATTGGAACTATGTTTCTCTTTATTTTTGTTTCTAATTGGTCGGGCGCTCTTTTACCTTGGAAAATCATACAATTACCTCACGGGGAGTTAGCCGCACCCACGAATGATATAAATACTACGGTTGCTTTGGCTTTACTCACGTCAGTGGCATATTTCTATGCGGGTCTTACTAAAAAAGGGTTAGCTTATTTTGGGAAATATATTCAACCAACTCCAATCCTTTTACCTATTAACATCTTAGAAGATTTCACAAAGCCCTTATCACTTAGTTTTCGCCTGTTTGGAAATATATTAGCTGATGAATTAGTAGTTGTTGTTCTTGTTTCGTTAGTACCTTTAGTGGTTCCTATCCCTGTCATGTTCCTTGGATTATTTACAAGTGGTATCCAAGCTCTTATTTTTGCAACTTTAGCCGCGGCTTATATAGGTGAATCCATGGAGGGCCACCATTGACTAGTTTTCGAAAGAGTCTTTTTTTTCGCTTCGACGAAGGAAATATAGGCGCGACTCAAACTAATCGACTTCGAAAAAACAATATCTAGACCTACACTATATACGATTTAGAGTAATAGCAAAAAAGATTAGGCTATTGAACAGCGAATTGTAAAAAAAAAGGAAAGAGATCGAAAAGATCTTTTGCCAAAAATTCGCCTTTGGTCCACTTATATCGATATCTCCTTTCAATGAATATTTTTCTATGGGTTGACCAATCCCAATCGTCAACTAGAATAATTTCCTTTTCAATTGATTTGATTCAATGAGGGGCTAAAAAATTTTTCATAAATACTAAATGGAATGAACTTTGATCAATCACTTTTTACGCAATGAGTCTGTACTAATCAATTTGTCCTTTTTGATTGTATCCATG